AAATGGATAGAGAACCTCTTATCTTTTCTACTTTTTTCAATCAAAAAACCCTTGGATCAATATCAAAGAAAGCCTCATTTGAATGAGGTAAAGTAAAAAAACAAACCAACAAACCTATGGGTCGGAAATAAATAGATCCACTTCACTGAATTCTATTTGTTCGATACACTGTTGTCAATATAATTCTATTTGTTCGATACACTGTTGTCAATATAATTCTATTTGTTCGATACACTGTTGTCAATATAAAAGTTGAGAAAAGAATACAATGGAAAAAAAATATCGGATTATTAATCTATTCCATCAATCTAAGTGGAATAAGCAAACTGGATTCCTTCTTGGTTAGTAAAATTCCAAGGAAAACCGCATAATTGAAAGAAATTAAATGTCCGAATTTCAGATTCATATGATCAATAAACTAAGGTTTTGCTTTTATTGACCATGGAATTCGACAAAAGCAATGAGAAATAGATAGGAATAAAGCAGGATCAGGATGAAGGGGGGAAAAAGAGTAGAGAAAAATTATACAAAGTTATATACAAATCACTACCCCCCTTGTTATTTCTTTAATTGAATTTCGTTTGATTAGGTCGAAGTTCCTTAAAAACTTCCGCCTTCTTTAAAATATCCTGAACAGTTCCTGTAGGTTGAGCACCTTTTTCAAGGAAATATAGAATGGCAGGAACGTTTAAATAAGTTTGATTCTTTATTGGATCATAAAAACCCACCTTTCGAAGAGCTTTTCCTTCTCTTCGGGATCGAACATCAATTGCAACGATTTGATAGACGGCTCATTGGGATAGATGTAGATGAACAAAACCTCCCCTAGAAACGTATAGGAAGTTTTCCCCTCATACGGCTCGAGAAAAAATGATTTGATTCGAAGTTTTGTCTATGTATGGAATTCTAATAAATGACAAATGCGCCTAGAAAATAAATTAGACTATGATTTAAGTCTTTTTATTCTTCTTCCTTCTTGAAAATCAAAAAGAAACCACCATTCGTACTCATAACTCAAGTTGGATAACTTTCAAATAGCTTAAAGGAAAAAACCTTTAAGCTATTTCATTTATTGAGTGGTCTTTACCCCCTTTTGTTTCTCTCGTTTAAAATTCGATTTTTATTCTTCAGTCTGATCCAGTTATTGAGACTATCGAGACAATTAAAATGGTGTTTTCTTGTTCTGGGATCCCTTATTCTTTGTTTTAAATCATTGGGTTTAGACATTCCTTCGGTGCGCTTCTTAATCCTTTCAAAATGGCAGCAACATACCCTTTTTGTGATTTCTTTCTATCAAAGAATCCTACGGGCAGTTGATTTCCGCGTGATACACCTTGGATCCTTTCCATTTCTATATCGAAGATATATTTACGAAGTTGTTCCAATTTATTGATTGGCATTAACCCTAGATCCTTGCCCCCGAGAAATGAACTAATTCTTTCTACTCGAGCTCCATCGTGGACTATTTACAAACCCAAGACTAAGATTAGGAAACGAAAGCAAAGGGTTCGCAAAAAACAGAGCAAGCGACGTCGAGGAAAGGGGATCGTCAATATTATCTCTAAATTAGAATAACCTGAAAGATAAAATCGGTATGTATAATGAGACGGAAACTTTATATACTTAGATACACTATAACAACTAGCGGCTATAATAAACCACAACAGACCCGTCCACCAAGTCGCACGTTGCTTTCTACCACATCGTTTCAAACGAAGTTTTATCATAGTAGTCCTCTTATTTGGAACCGGTATAAAATTGATTCAATCATTGAATCATGAATAGTCATTGGTTCAGTTGTACATAGACATCGTACTCTATACTTTTTCTTCTATTCTATTTCTATATAGGATCTGTGGATTATGTGGATTCTATAGGATATGTGGATATGTGTAAAGATTTTTCTGAAGAAGTCTTAGCAAGACACTATCTTTAACATATATATGTTAAAGAAATAGATAAACGAAGAAATAAGTTCTTTTTGAGTCTGCAACTTCAAGTGACTCAATAGGATAGATTGACCTATTTCCTACTTTTTGAGTACCAAAGATTCAACTTACAAGGAATCATTCGAAATATTTATTAAAACTATTTCGAATGGAAAAAGGTTCCTATTTAGACATCATTATTTGCTTTGAAGAAAAATAGTAAGGATCACATTTAATCATCTTAGGGAAGATAAGTTTTTTTTTTGAATTGACCCATTCCTGATTTCAAATAGATAAATAGATTAGATAAAAGAAGAAATAAATCCCATTTTTTTTTTCATGAGATGGACAAAAAACGGATGTAAGGGAAGATTTGAATCTTTATTCTTTTCATCTGATTGCGAAAATCAAAACCGAAAAAATAGGTAGGGGTTTGCGTATCCATCAGATAGACTGAACAATTGTCACTGTTATAGCTATTCTATAATACTTAATTTAACTAATTGAAGTTTAACTAATTTAATTTAAGGGATCCCAAACCTTTTTCACAAAAACCGAAAGACTATTGTCATGGAAATAGAAGGATACATATAAGCTAAACATTTCCTCATTTTATATGTATTTTGTATGGATTTTGTTTAACATGAGTTGAGTAAGATTTCAATAATCAATCTTGTTATAAAGTTATAAAGTGAATAAAGGGATAGGATAAATCACTCCTGCCTCAATCCAATCGTTACATAGATTTACAACTCTTCATTATAGCCAAACAAAAAAATAAAATACCTAAAAAAAATAAGAAAATGAGATTCAAAGAAAATATATATATCGATTCCATAACATATATAACATATACATATATAAATAACATATCCATGTTATTTATATGTTATTTGATCATTTTGGAATGAGATTTGGAGAGACAGAGATATTTAAATTAATACTGATTAGCTCCTATCCACTCCCCTATTCTTTCTATTCTTTCTATGGGAATGATAGAGCATAAATAAAAAAAGAAATCCTGATCCGGGATGGGAAATGGCTTGTCTAGTTACAAAGACAAAGAAGAAGTCCAAATTTAGTCAAGCTTTAGTCTAACTTACTAAGAGACTTAGTCCTATTGATTGTGATTGAATTTAATTAGTACCAAGAACTCGCTCTTATTTCGAATTCCGAGATCCCGAGAAAAATATAATTACTAATTAGACTTCTGCATTTACGGGATAAAAAATAAGAAATAGGGAATATAGATTCTTTTGCATCTCGATTCAAAATACGTCCATCATTGAAAATTCAAAAAAAAAAATAAAGTATGGGATGGAAAGGTTTTCTAAGTAACTAACTTCCCTAAATATCAAAGGGAATGAGCATATGATGAAAAGCCCACCCAACCTTTTTGAATTCAAACTCCATGTTCTCATCTTACCTGAGAAAAAAAAGATTCAGGTCCAGCTGCGTGTCATTTGAACTCAATTCCGTTCAGTTTATGAAAAAGATATGATTCATATAAGATAAAAAAGGATCACATTCTCTCTAACATTAGAGAACGTTGTTTAAGAAAACAACCTTTATTCAAAAAAAATATGGGACGGAAGGTTTCGAACCTTCGAAGAACGGGATCAAAACCCGGTGCCTTACCACTCGGCCACGCCCCATTTCCATTTCTAATCTACACTAAGAAAGTATAATATTGGGATTGCTTGTTTGTCAACTCCAGCCCAAATATCTATAGAATTCCTAGGATTTTGATCCATATAGATATAGAATTCAACTCAATTTATTGATCATTACATATAATTCAATTAAGATATTGTATGAAAGTATGATTTCTTCTATTCTCTTTTGAGAATTGGAGGATTTTTGATTGGGTGGGTTCAAAAAAAAGAAAGAAGGATTTTTTGTATACCTTACTTACTTACTTTCTTTTTCCTTATATTAAGAATTCAATCAAAATGCAATTATCTCCAAGAACAAAATGTCTGTTATGCTTAATATCTTTAGTTTGATCTCTATTTGTCTTAATTATGCCCTTTATTCGAGTAGTTTTTTCTTCGGCAAATTGCCCGAAGCCTATGCCTTTTTGAATCCAATCATAGATGTTATGCCAGTCATACCTGTGTTTTTTTTTCTCTTAGCCTTTGTTTGGCAGGCTGCTGTAAGTTTTCGATGAGATCCTTAATAAATATCCTAGAAAATTCATGATTTCTTCGAGAAAGAATTCTAACAGAATTCTAACAATTGATAAAATCAGATAAGTTTTAGAGTCTGAACCCTCGAGTCACACATTGAAATTCTTGGATAGTCGCCCTAAACCCTAGTATATTAGGGTCTCCCACAATATCTAATTTGGATATGAAAGAAGTTTTTGTTAATGAAAAACTCTTACTCCAACTGAATTTCTGACAATTTCTTTCTATTTCTAGAAAAACCTCATTTTTTGGTGTCAAAATGGGATATGTGGTAGAAAAGTGGAAGATCTATTCTCTTTATTTATTTTTTTTTTTAATCATCTTATCTTGGAGATTGTCTAATGCTTACTCTGAAACTCTTCGTTTATACCGTAGTGATATTTTTTGTTTCTCTCTTCATCTTTGGATTCCTATCTAATGATCCAGGACGTAATCCTGGACAACGTGAAGAATAAAATCCAAAGGGTTTTTCCTTGGTTCATTTTCCATTTTTTAAATCTTAGTTAAACGTGTGGAATAGATAAAATCCTAAGAAAATTGGAAAATGAAAATAAAAAAATCAAGTCATCAACGGAAAGGGAAAGAGAGGGATTCGAACCCTCGGTACGAATAACTCGTACAACGGATTAGCAATCCGACGCTTTAGTCCACTCAGCCATCTCTCCTCTCCCAAATTGAAAAAGAGAATTACTACATTACACATAATGTAAGGAGTCTTCCTTTCTCTTCTTTCTCTATTCTTCTATTCTATATTCTTCTATTCTATATAGATATAGAAATCAGGACTTTCTTTTAGATATTTTATAGATAAAGGAAGGGCTCGAACGAGCCTATAAATTAGAAATAAAAAAATTAGAAATAAAAAAGAAAAAATAAAGAAGGC